CCTAAACACCTATCTCCCGTAGTTCTGGCCCGCTAAGTACAATTTGACCCATGCTTTTTAAAACAAACAGCTACCCCCGACCGAGCTAACCCAATCAGACAAAACCCCTAACAATGAACAGTCCCTTTTCCGGGTTTCAAACAACTTGATATAATTTTCATGCTTTAGAAGCAATCAGCAAGTAACCAAAAGACCCCCTCAAAAAGTATCCGGGCCAATCAATTGATTGTAACTTATAAAAATAAGAGAACCACTAATTTTTCGATCCTTTCGTACTAGAAAATAGTTATATCAATGTTTCTTCAAATTGTAGATAGAAACCAAGCTGTCTTACGACGCTTTTAACTCAAATCATGTACGGCTTTAATGGACGAACAGACCAACCCTTGGGAGCGGCTGCTCCCCAGGATGCCGCAATTCAACATCGAGGTCGCAAACATCGTCGTCGATAAAAACTCTTAAACGTTATTGCGCTGTTATCCCCAGGGTAACTTTTATTTGTTTATCGTTAACCCTTTCACTCTGAGCTAACGGGTCACTTAAACCCACCATCCAAAGACAAGTGTCTGCTCTGGGTCTCCCCTTAGCAGTCAGACATAACTAAACATACATCTTAAGTCCGCCTTCGTTACTTTTTTAAAGGCGGTCGCCCCAACCAAACTGTCTCACTTATCCAATCCCAAAAACATATATTTTTAAGTTGCCTTTCTTAAAATAAAAAGTGAGCTTTTCTAACCCTAGTTGAGTCACACCACATTTTAAAACTATTTAAGTCAGCCACATAAGTCTCCAGTAAAGTTCCATGGGGACTTCTTGTCTAACAATTTAGATGTAGCATCTTCACTACAAGTTCAATTTCACTGGAAACTTCCTTAAGACAGCGAGACCCTCGTGACACCATTCATACCGGTCAACAATTAATTGACTATTTATTTCGCTACATTTTCACGGTCAGTGTTACCGCAGCCATTAAATTGTCTTTGTTAAATTCGCCTTACCAACCTTTTAAGATACAACCATTGGGCAGGTCTCACCCCTCATACTTCTACCCTCATATTAGCGAAGAGCTATGTTTTTGGTAAACAGTCGAGGCCCTGTGTTTTAACTTCTAATGAAAGCTAATGACTAGCCGAGTTCCTTAAAAAACTTTCCCCCTCACTATCTCCCACTTGTGTTAGTTTGCGACAGTAATCTTTTGTTATATATCTTTCCTGGCACATTGTGCGTTTATTACGATCGCCCATTGGTAACCCCCTTAGAGGCTGTTTCACCCAAGCCTCTTCGCTCGGTGCCTTTGGCTTGGAAACCCGGGGAGATGAAGCAACAATTTTTTTACTCATGTTCACATTTTCTCTTCTGATTCTTGGGTTCTCACCACCTCCCAACAGTCTGTTCTACTACCAAGCAAACTACTTACTGCCCCCAGAGTTTCAGTTCAACTTTTAGCCACCATAATTTTTGGGAGAAAAGAGTTCCTGAGTGAACTTCTACGCATTCTTTCAAAGATGGCTGGCTCCAAGCCTACCTCCTCATTGTCTAAATCCCATGTTCCTTTTACACTTAATTATTGAATCTCTGACTTTAACTTCTAATTTGGGCTCCCCCCCTTTAACAACGGACCTATTTGCCCCTTGTCTGTCTGTCCACTTCCAATTTTACCTTTAAAGTCCATCCCCCTTAAGGCGATAGATCTTTACCCTAAAATTTTAATGGGGCGTCGATTGAAAAAATAAAGTCAGTCACTTGGCATCTGCAATCGTAACACCCCTCCATTTTTGTTTTAGCCTCAATCTGTGGCCCCTGTGTGAACGCCCTACTTCAATAGTTTTCGCAAAAAACCAGCTATCTCCAAGTCCGATTAGTCTTTCCCCCCTAACCACGGGTCCTCCGAGGTTTTTGCTACAACCACCGGTTCGTCCATTAAACTGCCCATGGTTAGATCACTTGGTTTCGGGGTATTTGACTAAAAAGCCCCTTCGACTTCTCTTCATCTACACTTTTATCCTTTTTACTTAAATTTGCCAAACTATATCTCATAAACCCATTATACAAAAGGTACGCTGTCTCACAGCTGCTTTAAAAAACAGGATTCCAGATCTTTTCAAGTCTCTTTCAATCTTCCTTCACAGTACTCGCGCTTTCAGTATGGACCAACAGTTAGTCTTAGATATATGAACTCCTTTCTTCCACTATTTACTTTCCCTCTGGGACTTTTCCGCTTTCGCTCCCTGCTACTTACGGAATCTCGTTTGATTTCTCTGTGCCACGCTGATACTAAGATGATTCATTTTTCAGTTCTTTTCATTGCGTTTCCGCATTGAAACACGAGCTTAAAGCCTCTTCTTCGCTCTTTCGAGTCTCCCGTCCAATTTAGCCCATCTTAATCTTCCTCCTCTCCCCCTTTCCTTTTACCCAAAGTTATAGAGGCGGGAGTCGAACCCGCTTCTTCGGGGCATGAGCCCGACGACTTACCCTTTGTCCTCTCTACCCCCCCCTCCCTTGGGGTCCCCTCCACAAAAGTCGAGGGGACCCCCCCTCCTTTGGAGTCCCCTTCAGAAAACTCGAGGGGACCCCAACCCCTCCCACACAAAACTCGAGGGAACCTTGACCCCTCCCACACAAAACTTTAATACAAAAACTTTTCGCCCCAAGACATCTGAATATAGCAAAAAAAAACCAAAACTTTATACAAAATTTCCTTATAAAAGACAAGAGAGGGCCCCGTTATGACCATCCCCCGTTTCACACTTACATCTTTAAAGAGAGCGGTGACTTAGATTCCCGCAGAACAATCTTGACCTGGTATCAGTCTGCCGCAAAAACATGGTTTTGCACGCGGCAAGTCCACCCAGACCCCCTTATACAAGCTGTATCCGTCCGATAACGAAAGTAGGAAGCATCATTCTCTGGCGTTACAGCCCATATCCTCTCCAAGGGAAGCTGAAACCGCAATCTAAGCGCTTCCAGCATCGAACGATACCGTTCAGGCTCATCAAACGGGATCGCCCTAAGATACTGGTCCTGGGCATATGAGAAGCCGGAGAAACCCAGTTGCTCCATTGGCTCCCGCCAAACCCAGCCTTCTGCAAGGCCCTGCACTGTCGGAGCAGGGCCTATGCTAGACAGATTCCGCGGAAGAAGATCGTAAAAAACACCAAGTCCTTCCGGGATAAACCTATCTCACGCGGCCGGCGTTATGGAGAACACCGTCAAATTACACGATTGGGCAATAGCCACTGCCCCATCGCGGAGGTGCTCTACCCCAAAGACCGCAGTGTTGTTTGCACAAAGGTGAACAACCCCCTGCGCCACCGCCTCACTCGCTCCACCATCCAACGAAGTGTGAAACGTTGGATAATCATAGGGGGCGTATAGAGTAAACGCCCCCCTCCACGGCTTGACAGCCCACAAAAACAAGCATTGTAACACTTACCTTATAAATAAATTCCGCCGATAAAAAAGAGCCGGCCACATTATGAATAACGTTTGCTATAAATTCCATGTTCTAGTTTTTTGTTCTTTAAGATAATGCTCAAAGGTAGCTCTTCATAAGTGTGAAATAAAGGAGGAGAAAAATGAGCCCACTCTAAAGAGGCCCAGCTTTCCCCTCGGCCTTCTCCCCACGCAATAAATTGCTCCTCTCAAACATATGTGTCATAAATAATATATATGAAAAAAACGACTCCCACTATTGAAATTGTAGAGCCCAAAGAGCTCACCAGGTTCCAACCAGCAAAACAGTCTGTAAAATCAGAATATCGTCTTGGAAACCCTGTCAAGCCCAAGAAGTGTTGGGGGAAAAAAGTCAAATTAACGCCTATGAACATTACTCAAAAATGCGCCTTGCCATATAGCTCGTTATAACAATATCCCGTTATTTTTCCTAATCAATAGTAAAACCCACCAAAAATAGCAAAAACCGCCCCCATAGAAAGCACATAATGAAAGTGGGCAACAACATAATATGTGTCATGCAAAACAACATCCAAAGAACTATTTGCTAATACAACCCCGGTTAAACCGCCCAATGTGAACAAAAAAACAAAGCCTATGGCCCAGAGCATCGGAGTGTCTAATCTCAAAGTTCCCCCAAAAATAGTGGCTAGCCAACTAAACACCTTTATTCCAGTTGGCACGGCAATAATCATAGTTGCCGCAGTAAAATATGCTCTTGTGTCCACATCCATCCCAACCGTAAACATATGATGGGCCCACACAATAAAGCCCAATATTCCAATTGAAAGCATTGCATACACCATTCCTAAGTAGCCAAAAATCTGCTTCTTAGCAACAAAAGTTGGTATTATTTGAGAGATCATGCCAAAGCCAGGTAATATTAAAATATAAACCTCTGGATGTCCAAAAAACCAAAACAAATGCTGAAATAAAATTGGATCGCCTCCTCCTGCGGGGTCAAAAAAGGTGGTATTAAAATTTCTATCCGTTAATAGCATGGTTATGGCCCCCGCTAATACTGGTAAAGACAATAATAATAAAAAAGCAGTGATCAAAATAGACCACACAAACAATGGCATTTTATCTAGCGTCATCCCGGGGGCTCGCATATTAAATATAGTTGTTATAAAATTCATTGCGCCCAAAATCGAAGACGCCCCAGCTAAGTGAAGGCTAAAAATAGCCATATCCACCGCCCCACCAGAGTGGGCTTGAATGCTCGACAAAGGAGGATAAACCGTCCATCCGGTGCCGACTCCTTGTTCAACAAAAGCGGAGCCTAATAATAATATTAAAGCAGGGGGCAACAACCAAAAACTAATATTATTAAGCCGGGGGAAGGCCATATCGGGCGCACCAATATATAGTGGTACCAACCAATTCCCAAACCCCCCAATCATTACTGGCATAACCAAAAAAAAAATCATAATAAACGCATGTGCCGTAACAATTACATTATAAAGATGATCGTCTCCTAACATAGCCCCCGGAGCCGAAAGCTCTAATCTTATTAACATACTGAAGGCCGTACCAAGCATACCTGCTCCAATCCCAAATACTAAATATAACGTACCAATGTCTTTATGGTTTGTGGAAAACCCCCAGCGAATTACATATAAACTTTTCATCTCCAAATAAATACAACTTCTTTAGTTTGCCCTAAATAACCCCCTAAAACAGTCCCACTTTTTATCACCGCCTTTCTTATTAACCAATTCATTTTGATCATAGGTAAAACAAAAAACACCAATAGAAAAAACAATAAAAACAAAACAAGTAAAGTTCATCGGTATTGAGTTAAAAACACGGTAATGTCTAATTGTGGCACTCTAACTAAAATGTAACCAAAACCAATTGAGGCAGGGGGTGCGGGACTTTCACCCACATTTTTAGCTTTGAAGGCCAACGGTCTACTTTAACCTAACCCCCTCGATCAGAAGACAATTCTTAAAAAAACCTAAACAACCCCCCAGATAAATATAGCAATGCCAATTAATATAACTAAGGCATAGTTAAAAACTTGACCAGACTGTAGGCTACTAAGACCTCGAGTTAGCCCAATCAAAAAATTAGATATCCCCTTTGGACCCGCCAACTCTAGTGTGCCTTTATCAATAGTCCGATATGATATTTGATGGCCCCCCTTTCACGCCCCCTTTGCTAAAAAATAGTTAAGAACATAGTTGAACTGCCAAGCAGAGTATAAAAAAGTATAGCCAACTCGGCCTATAAAAGAAGGAACCCTAAAGAAGTGCGCTGAATAAAAATAAAGAAGAATAACTAACACCGCCCCCCCCAAACTAAGAGCAACCGGCAATAACTTAATAAAAATAGGAACAATTGGAAGGGGTGTTATTTGAAAAGACCAGGCCACCTCTTTAACCAAATAACCCACAAAAAGACTCCCAAAAGCTAGTGACACTAAAGGCAAAACTAAGTTCCAAGAGCCCTCGTGAACACGTCTAAAAATTGCTTTTCTAGAATTAGTGTTGGACAAAAAAGTTAGATAAACCAATCGAATCGAATAAAGGGCGGTAAGTAAGGCCGAAAAGCCCCCCAATCAATAAGCAAAAGTTAAATAATATTGCTCAAAGGCCAACTCTAAAATTAAGTCTTTTGAATAAAACCCTGTTAAATAAGGAAGCCCCATTAAAGATAAAGAGCCAATAACAACCATAATATAAGTTAGAGGTATTGACCGAATCAGCCCCCCCATCTTCCTTATATCCTGTTCGTCAGACAAAGCATGGATTACAGACCCCGCACTTAAGAACAGCAAAGCTTTAAAAAAAGCATGGTTCATTAAATGAAATAAGCCTATGGAATAATGAGAGACCCCACAGGCCACCACCATATACCCCAATTGACTACAAGTCGAATAAGCAATAACTTTTTTTAGATCATTTTGAATTACCCCAACGGTGGCGGCCAAAAGCACCGTTAGAGACCCGACGATTGTTACGGCTATTAAAGCAAGTGGGGCTTGCTCAAAAAAAGGAGAAGATCTAATTAATAAAAAAACACCCGCCGTCACCATGGTGGCCGCATGGATTAAGGCGGACACCGGAGTCGGTATAAAATTTTTCGAGGCACGACTACTCTCATAACAGACAGGACTTTCTCTTCTACTTTACAACTTATTTACTTTTAAGTCTGGTAACTAATCTTTAAATAAAAGGTTTTCGCTTATTCTCACTCCAACCCACCTTTAACCCACTCATATATTAAACCCAAGGTTAGAACCCCCAAAAAACCCACCATAACTCAAAACCCAAAGGGAGAAATTTGATTAAAGAGAACACACCAGGGGAAAAGAAAGGAGATTTCTAAATCAAAGACTAAAAACAAAATCCCGACTAAAAAAAAGCGAACTGAAAAGGGGCGGCCTGGTACTCCAAAAGGCTCAAACCCACATTCATATGCCGAAACTTTCTCTCGATCCGGCTGTTTTACCCCTAAGAAATAAGAAGCGCCAAAAAAAAGCGCGGAAAGCACTACGCTAAAAACCAATAAGAAGAAAAGGCTATAAAACTCCAAATACATCGTCTGCTGCATAAATGACCATTCCTTTAACCCCGAAGTGAACTAAATGACTTTAAAATTATTGTTCCTCTTATCCGATAGTACGCAACCATAATGGCCAACCCGATGGCGGACTCCGCCGCCGCGATTGTTAAACCCATAATTGTAAAAACTTGTTCAACTAAAAGATCTATTTCAATAGAATTAATTAAAAACAAAAAAAAGGCCGCTAATAAAATTAATTCAATAGAAATTATCATGATTATAAAATGTCCTCTATTAAGAACCACTCCCCAACCCCCCAATAATAACAATATCACGACAACAACCACATACTTATAATACACTATTTTATTTACCCAATAGTTAAAAAGAATGCACTTACTCCTTAGATAAAGACAAAATTCAATTGATATAACGGTCTAGCGAAACCGCCTCGATTACAATGGGCATAAAAGAATGATTCGCCCCACAAATTTCTGAGCATTGACCATAGAACGTACCTGGTCTTTTAATAAAAACTCCGGCTTGGTTTAACCGACCCGGAACCGCATCTGTTTTTAACCCCAAGGCAGGAACAGCAAAAGAGTGTAAAACATCCGCGCCAGTCACTAAGATTCTCACATGTGTTTTAATGGGAACGACCAATCTATGATCTACTTCTAATAACCTAAAATCGCCACTGTTTAAATCCGATGTTGGGACCATATAAGAGTCAAATTCTAACGTTTCCTCCTGATAGTCGGAATACTCATAAGACCAATACCATTGATGTCCAATTGCCTTAATTGTTAAAGCAGGACCCACAACCTCATCCATCAAATACAATAGCTTTAAAGAAGGAGAGGCAATAAAAACCAATATCACAGCTGGTATTATAGTCCAGACTATTTCTAATAAAGTTCCGTCAACCAAATCTCTGTCATAGTACTTACCATTTAAAGCCTCAACAAGCAATCACAACACTACCATAACAATAACTATCAACAAAAACATAATCTGATCATGAAAAAAAACTATTTCCTCCATCACCGGGTCGGCCGCCTCTTGCAAACCCAAGTGCCAAGGTTCCGGTATATCTTTCTTTCCACATACATTTACGACATAAAAAAGACCACTTAACATTTGCTCTTAATTCTTTTGTAATAGCCCACTATGAGCCCCATCAATAAACACAAAGATATAAAAATAATCACACCACATCCACAAAATGCCAATACCAACTCGACGCCTCAAACCCCACATGTTGCCGGCAAGTAAATTGGTTAGACTTTAGTCTTATCAAACAAACAGTTAAGAAAGTGGTCCCAATTATAACATGAAAGCCATGAAACCCAGTTGCCATAAAAAAGGTAGACCCATAAACCGAGTCCGAGATAGCAAAAGGGGCCTCGTAATACTCAATTGCTTGTAGCCCCGTAAACAAAACACCAAGCAAAACAGTTAAAGACAAACCAAAAATTGCCTCTTCTCTCCTTCCACTAATTATAGCATGGTGGGCCCAAGTGACAGTAGCACCGGAACTTAATAAGACAGCAGTATTTAACAAAGGAACTGAAAAAGAGTCTAAAGGATTGACCCCTTGAGGTGGTCAAACCACACCCAACTCCACAGCGGGCGCCAGACTACTATGAAAAAAAGCTCAAAAAAAAGAAAAAAAAAAAAGAACTTCCGAGAGTATAAATAAAAGCATCCCATATTTTATCCCCTGTTTAACCACCAAAGAATGATGCCCTTGAAAAGTCGACTCTCTAATAACATCTTGTCATCAAACGAACATAATTGTCACAATTACCAAGGCTCCCAGATACATAATTTTATTTAACCCATAATGAAAATACATAACACTTCCCACAGTAATAAAAAAAGCCCCCCCCGCTCCTAAACAGGGCCAGGGAGAAGGCTCAACTAAATGATAGGGATGACATAAAACAGCTCGCACCACCAAACAAATTATTTCCCAGACCTACTCTGTACAACAAAACCTTAAATAAAAACACTTCGACCTTGAACCCAACAACTTAATAAAAACTAAGTCGCGCTACAAAATTTACTAACAAGCCAAGAGGTCTGCTCCATCTCGACTTTAGACAACTTAATCTTTGCCTCTGCGCATTGAAACAAGTCCAAACAGCCTGTCGCAGCCTTGAGCTGGGAAAGCCCCTCTGTCACTACCAGAGCATCTACAGACCGAAGGGACTGGATGGACTCTCAACGGGAAAGCACCTCAGAAGAGATGGATAGCCCGTCGCCGGCTGATCCAACGAATAAAACTAGTCCGTTTAAGACAACTTCCTGGGATAAAAGCAAGTTCATACTGTTTGCCATCATCAAGGGCCAGTTCCCTCACCCTCACTATGTTACGACTTACTCTGCCTCGGAGATCTTAGCAACCCCTTTGAAGAGCAAGCAAATAATCTTTCTAAGCACAGGCGACGGGCTATTTGTACTAACACCGAAAAAAGTTCATTGAAACGCTCTACTTTTCAATTACTATTAAATCCAACTTTCTGTTATCTTCCAGGAACCTTCCGAACTCTTATTTTAGGGTTTCACACTCAAAGTTTCCCATTGTATAAAAAAATGTAGCGCATCTAATCCCCAAACGTTAGGACAATAAGACCTGACTTCATCCAATAACACTGGGTTGAATCTGTTTTATGTTTAATACACAAATTGACGACGGCCATGCAATACCTGTCAATGGGGGATTCAAGTTTGGGTGAGGTCTCTCGCGGACTATCGAATTAAACGACACGCTCCTCTAATTAAAACAGTGAACAGCCAAGTTTTTTGACTTTTAACCTTGCGATCGTACTACTCAAGCGGAAAAGTTCTTACTTTTTAGGATTGCTTCACATTCTCTTCATTATTTACAGTATGGACTACCAGGGTCTCTAATCCTGTTTGCTCCCCATACTCTCGTGTTTTAACCATCACACTATAATCTCAGAAATAAATAGCCTTCACGTCTAAAGTTCTTTTTTTTATTTACACATTCCACCGCTACAAAAAAATTCCATTTACCTTCTTAAATTATAAAACCCACTTTAATTAAAACGGCCGATCACACCCTTTACGCTTTTGTCTATAAAACTAGCCCTTAAGTTTCACCGCGTCTGCTGGCACTTAATTTGACAGGCTAGGTAAGGTGCCCTCTCTGTGTCTTACCTTCGTATATTGCACAAAATTCTTTACTGCTGCCTCGGGGGCAAATGCCCCATTTGAGCCTTCCCCTTGTCTCAGTGAAAATGTGGCTCCAAACTAAAGCCCCGCATCATAGGCAAGGTGGTCCACTACACCCCCTTCTACCTAATACGACTCCGGCCCAGCCAAGCTTGGCCTCCAGATTCCCTCACCTGTTCGCACACTATCATAGGCTCAGTGATATCAGGATGAAAGGCCCACCCTTCATCTTGCTAAGTCTGAAAACTACTCATTAGATACTAGCATGTATTTAGAAGGTCACTTGTCTTTTATCTTCCCCAAAACCAAAGGACTTTCAACTCTCCAAAAACCAAACCCGGACTAGTCATTAGATTAATAAATAGGCTAAGCACCCCCCGGGCTAAAAAACACCCCATTCTTCACAGGGTCTATAATTATAAAAGGAAATATCCCAAAAAGGAAAATGGCTACTACTAAAGGAGAGAGGGCCCATAGTTCACACCTGTTTAAGTCTCTAATAAAAAGGAGGTAATTGGAGGCCGCCCCAAAACTAATTCGATTATATAAATAAAGAGAATATGCCGCCGACCAAACCACGCCCGAAGTGGCTAACACCCCAAGCCCAAAATTATATTTAACAGCAGCTAACAACGAAAAAAACTCTCCAACAAAATTACAGCTTAAAGGAATCCCCATGTTGGTTAGTGATAAAACCATCATTATACAAACAAAAAGGGGCATTGTAAGGGTCACTCCACGATAATATTTAATAAGACGAGTGTGGTGCCGTTCATATAAATAAGTAATAGCAATAAAAAGGGCCGAGCTTACAAAACCATGCGCCAACATCATAAAGACTGCCCCCACCAGCCCCTCAATGGTATGAGTAAATAAACTTAAGGGGACCAGCCCCATATGTGCCACCGAAGAATAAGCAATAAGCCGCTTAAAGTCCACTTGCCGACAAGTCAGTAAACCCCCATACACAATAGCCACAACACCCAACATAACAACTAAAGGGGCAAAATACTCGGAGGCGGCAGGCAAAATCGGCCAAGAAAACCTTACAAACCCATAGCCCCCTAACTTTAGTAATATCCCCGCCAATATTACCGAACCAGAAACCGGGGCCTCCACATGAGCTTGGGGCAATCAAATATGAAACGGTATTTGAGGTATTTTAACCGCTAAACTAAGAAAAAACCCCGCCAACACCCATTTTTGAGTCGTAACAGGTAGTTTTATATTTAATAATATCTGATAATCAGTTGTTCCTGTGATACTATATACTTGAAAAATGCCCAAAAGCATGAACACCGACCCCGCGAAAGTATAAAAAAAAAAATAATAAGAGGCACGCACCTTTTCCTCTCTGGAGCCTCAAACGCCAATCAAAAGGAACATGGGGATCAATATGCCCTCAAATAAAATATAGAACAGAAGTAGATCAAGCACTAAAAACACCCCAACTAATAAGGCCTCTAAAAACAATAGGCACAATAAAAACTCTTTAAATAAGTGTCTAATTGACTTTCAACTAATTAAAATACAAATTGGTATCAATAACGCCGTTAAAACAAAAAAGAACAATGACGCCCCATCTAAAGCAAAGACCCCCGGGCCCCATTGTAAGTTTAAAGCCGGAGAAATGATCCACTCTATTCGATTTATAATTTGAAATTGTCCCTCTAAATCAAAAGCCCCCCACAAAACCAAAGCACTTATTAAAACCGCCAAAGACCACTCAAGCGCAACTCTTTTTAATTTTACACTATCCTCTCTCGAAACCTTCATTACATTTATTATCCCCATAAAAAGCAAAAAAAAAACTAAACCTAACCCGTTTTTTAGACTAAACACCATCCACTCCACCCTGGCAATGACAGCAGGGCTCTCCAATAACTAACCCAATAGGAGTGTTATCTGCCATATCTGCTCTCCCACCTCCTTCTTATTTATTTTGCAATATCTTTTTACGAAATTTTTTATAAAACATTTTATAAACTAGAGCACCCCCTTTAACCACAACGCCCCTTGAGTTTTAAGCCGGAAAAACCTTCAATTCTTTTGAAGCTAGTGTAATACAATTGTATCCGCCAAATAAATAGTGGCCAATAGACAAAAAACATAAGCCTGAATTACTGCAACAGCTACTTCTAATAATGTTATGAAAACCATTATGAACAAAGGTAAGACCCCCGCAAGCCCACTTGCAACTAACATATTAAACCCAAACCCAGCCAAAATAGCAAATAATAGATGCCCCGCCGATAAATTAGCCGCTAAACGGACTCCCAATGAAATAGCTCTGGAGACATAACTTACTGTTTCTATTAGCACCAAAAGAGGGGCTAAACCCAAAGGGGCGCCACTTGGCATAAAAACACTAAAAAAATCTCACTTAAACCCCCAAAAGCCAGCTAGGGTCACACCTATAATGATTGAAAAAGATAGGCCCAATGTGACTACAATATGAACGGTTGGGGTGAAAACATAAGGAAATAAGCCCAACACATTCAAAAATACGATAAAAAAAAAGAGAGAAACAATTAAGGGAAGATACCTTAGCCCCTCAGAGCCTAAATTATCTTTCACGACACCATGAAGATGATCATAGATTAACTCAATCATAGACTGCCACCTTTTCGGGATTAATTGAACCCCCTTGAATAACAATATAACCACAACTACTACTAAGACCATCATCATTGATGAATTAGTCAAGACGATCAAAGCCACTATTTTAAACTGATCAAAATAAGCACTGTTCATAATATTTAAAAGCAACCCCCAAACAAAGCCCCGCTCAGTTTTTTACCGACTTGTCTGAAAAAAAATATCTTGTCTTTTGACCATGGGCCCTGCTTCTGCCCCAATCTCTTGGGTTAACACTATTGCCCCCACCAGGGCCACCAAGAGTATAAGACTAGCTAAAATAAATAAATAATAACAGGCTATGTACAAAATTCGCCCGAGTGCCTCCATGTTTTGATACTTCATTAAAAACCAAGGGATTGCTAAGTCTCAAGCTCTTCTTATTTCAGCCCCAAATAAAGCCCGGTGGGCATAAGGGCCGCCGATTATTAATCAACTAGAGGCAACTTCTGAAAAAAAAAAGGTTCCAATAACCAACCCAATAGGAACGTAGTTTGTCATATCGGCCTCCCCACCCAGTCGGAAAGCAGGGGGGAAGTCTGTTAAGTTCAACAACATAATTACAAACAAAAATAAAATAGCAATCGCCCCCACATAGATTATTAAAAACATTAGGGCAACAAAAGCTATCCCCAATCAAAGAAAAAAAACCGCAGAACCGGTAAAAACAACAACTAACCAAAAAATCGAATGAATGGGATTTAACGCTGATATCACCATAATTCCAGAACCAACAACTCCAAATGCTAGTGTATAAAAAGCCACCCCAAGCAGATTTAACTCTTTTTAAAATAACCCCCCCACAGCCCAATGGGCTAATTGCAACCATAGATTTGGAGACAACATTGTAAACCCAATAACATACAAACTACCGCCTATTAACAAGGCCTTTCTTAAATTGATTCAGTTTTCTTTTCTTAGCATCTTTAAGCTAATCAAAAGAGAAAAACTCGCTTGAAAATAGATAACTTTGACTACTCTAACATAATAAACACCAGCCACAACGGAACACACCACGGCTAAAAGAAAGGCCAAATAATATTGACATACCACGCCAGATAATAAAACCAACCACTTACCCAAAAACCCCACTAAAGGAGGAATCCCGGCTATCGAAAGAAAAGTTAAAGCCAAAGTTAGCGCTAAAACAGGCAATCTCCTGGAGAGCCCGCTAAACTCTACAATCAAACTTTTTACGGTGCCTAAAGCTAATATTATAGCAAAAACACAAATGGACATTATTACATATAAAACCACATATATTAGACTCGCTTGAATGCTCTCAAATGACCCAACCTCTATGCCCCAAAGCACAAATCCCATATGCCCCACCCCACTGTAGGCCAACAGCCGTTTAACCTTGGTTTGGTTTAAAGCACCAAAAGCCCCCACAAATATCGAAAAAAGAGCTCCAACTAATAAAATATTAACCGCCGACCCAATTAAAACAAAAATTGAAAAGTAGCCTATTTTAGGGACGATGGCCAATAAAGCCGTCGTCGTTGTCGGAGCCCCATCATAAACATCCGGCGCCCACATATGAAAGGGGGCAACAGATAACTTAAATAGAAGGGCCACCACGATTAACAAACTACCGATTGGGACTCTAATCTCAGAAAAATCCAACCCCGGATTCGAGGCTAAGTTTATATAGGAAATATGAGTCCCCCCCGTAGACCCACACAACAAAGCACACCCAAATAAAAATAGACCGGATGAAAGTGCGCCTAGTACAAAATATTTCAAACCAGCCTCGGCGCTTTGCCCAGACCCCCCCTTTTGAGCGACCAAGATAAAAAGGGAAAGGGTGGATAGTTCAACCGCCAAATAAACAGAAAGTCAATTACTAGAAGAAACTAAACAAAGACCCCCCAATGCCACTATAAGGTTTAAAATGGGCAAGTGTGCATTCCTTTGAAAAAAAGTTCCACAAACTCGCGCTCCAAAGAACTTTGGAAAAATTAGCCTCTCCGCGTCCACCATCAACAAAACAGCAACAGAGCCTAGGATAATAATTAATTTAGTCGTTTCAATCCAACCGCTTTCAACCCACGCCCGAAAAGAATCACTACCACTTGGGTACCAGCCAACCCACGGCCCGTTCACAAATACTTCAAGAAAAAAATCAAACAAAAAAGAATGGTCTCCCCCCGATTGACTTATAATCAATAATATTAAAATAGATAATTTTAAAACATTATTACTAATACTAATAATCACCAAACCCAATGTCAAAACACCCAATATCAAGAGCTCACCACCCCCAAACACCTGCCATCAATTCTTACACCTCAACTAAAACACCGCAGATAACACCCAAAAGCTCCCCCGCCCCTCATACTAAAAAAACTTCGCCCATTTAAATAAAAGGTTATTTTCTATTTCCCCCAACAAAGGAATTAATATAAGAAAGTAGAAAAAATAGTACAGCGCCACCAGCTGCCCTATAAATATAAAGGGCTCTTCTACGACTAAGGACCCAATTCAGGTAAGAAGAACAAAATTCACCATAAATGATCAAAAAGCCATGCGCCCAAAGGGACGAAAGGGTAGCCCTCTTAATCAACTCCGATGGAGTAGTGGAAAAACAAATAAAATTAATATACTAAAAAACATAGACACAACCCCCCCGAATTTGTTCGGTATTGAGCGCAAGATGGCATAAGCAAATAAAAAATATCACTCGGGCTGAATATGCACTGGGGTCACCAAAGAATTGGCTTGAATAAAATTCTCTGGGTCGCCCAATAGATTGGGCACCAAATACACAATAACACTCAATAGTGTCAGCGTGACTACTATTCCATATCAATCCTTGGATGTATAGTAAACATGAAAGACAACATCGTCCACAGGGGACTTAGACCCCACGGGACTACTTGACCCTTCTACATGTAAATACATTAAATGAACCCCGACTAAAATCACTAAAAGAAAGGGGAAGAGAAAGTGCAGACTAAAAAATCTAGAGAGCGTCGCCCCAGAAACACTAAACCCCCCCCAAACTCATTGCACAACATCTGCCCCCACATAAGGAAGAGCAGACAATAAATTTGTAATAACTGTCGCCCCTCAAAAAGACATTTGGCCTCAAGGTAGCACATAGCCCAAAAAAGCCGTAGCCATCGTCAAAAGTAGTATTACGACACCCACCCGCCAAACCGGAGCTTTCAAATACCCCCCATAATACAAACTCCTCCCAATATGAAGGTAGAGACACAAAAAAAACAGAGAGGCCCCATTGGCATGAAAATACCTTAATAAAAACCCATAGTTTACATCACGCATAATATGCCCCACTGATGCAAAAGCCAAATCGACCCCGACGCAATAATGCATGGACAAAAAGCACCCCGTTATGATCTGCATAACTAAACATAACCCCAACAAAGAACCAAAGTTTCACAAATAGCTAATGTTAGAGGGAGACGGCAGATCCACCAAAACCCCACTCGCCAGAGATAAAAGCGGATTCTCTTTTCGCAATGGCATAGGAAACCCCCCGGGGTTAAACGCTCAAATCAATGGAATATCTTAGATTGGGGGCGGGCCATTTAACCCAAAAAGAACACTAGCCACAAAAGTCACCACCCCCAAACTTAGAGGTAGATACGCCTTTCATAACAAAGACATAAGCTGGTCATATCGAATTCGAGGAAAAGAAGCCCTTACCCAAATAAAAAGTAAAATTATAAAAACAACTTTTAGACCAAACCACCCGGCCCCACCTTTTAAATATTTTACCGGAGAAAGTCACCCCCCCAAAAAAAAGATAGTTGTTAAACAGCTCATCAATATAATATGGGCATATTCAGCAAGAAAAAATAGAGCAAAAGACATCGAAGCGTACTCAACGTTATACCCCGACACTAGCTCCGACTCTCCTTCTGTTAAATCAAAGGGGGCCCGATTAGTCTCCGCCAAAGCTGAGACAAAAAACATTATTGTAACAGGGAATAGCGGAAAAAAAAACCAAACACCACTATTTTGCGCTAAAACAATTTCAGTCACACTCAAAGAGCCAACACACAATAGAACCGAAATGATGATCAACCCAATCGAAACTTCATAACTAATCATTTGCGCCGCTGCCCGAATTGCCCCCAAAAAAGCGTATTTAGAATTACTCGCCCACCCAGACATTAATATCGCATAGACACTTGTCGAAGAAACCGCCAAGATATACAAAACCCCTATTTTTAAATCACTTATTAAAACGCCTCTCCCATAAGGCACAACCCCTCAAACAATTAAAGCCAAGGTAAAAGAAAGTACTGGCGCCACAATATAAACAAACAAATTAGTTTGATGCGGAATCACCATCTCTTTGGTAAATAGCTTTAGGCCATCTGCAAAAGGCTGAGCCAATCCACTGACCCCCACTACATTCGGCCCTTTTCTAGCCTGCATATACCCTAAAACCTTTCGCTCGGCCAAAGTTAAATAAGCTACTGTGATAAGCAATGGAACTACGACCATTAATATTTTAAAAAACAAATGGACTATTACCACGAACATTTTAAAGCTGATTATTGGTCTAAAGACTAATCAAAAGACAAAAAATCACACACTCCCCTCTGGGGCCAACGGAGGCCTACTTTAATCTATAAAATAGAATCACAAAAAGTCTCGGAGGTTCCAACCATCAAGGCCTTCTAAGCCCAAACACTAGTCTTTAGATTGTTCAAACCAAAGCCCGTAAACTTAATAAACCAATCTATTAAATCTAATTACTAACCTCCAATTTTGTTACCTGCGGATCGACTCCCTATAAAGCCCCCTAAAACCCAAAGCCCTCCCAGCATACAGTGACTCAATAATTCTAATTAATTACTTAGACAAAATGGCCCAACATTTACCCTCCATAGCATCCGGCAACCAAGTATGCAACCCCAACTGTGCAGACTTTCCAACCGCCCCTATAAACAATAGCAAACAAATTAAAGTAATGTCGCTTGATGGGGCCGAAACAACAACCATATTAAAAACAGAAGAAAACTCTAAAGACCCAAAACGAGCTCAAATACCAAACATAGCCAAGATCAACCCCATGTCCCCCACTCGATTAACTAACATGGCTTTGATGGCCGCCTTGTTTGCCTCCACCCTAGTTAATCAAAAATTTATTAAAAGATAAGAACATAAGCCAACCCCCTCCCAACCAATAAACAATTGTACATAATTGTCGCTGCTAACCAACACAACCATCAAAAAGGTAAAGAGGGATAAATAAGACATAAAGCGAGGAATATGAGGATCCCCTAACATATATGCCGTAGAAAAAATATGAACTAAAGTAGAGATTGTTGTAATCACAAGTAACATGATCGCAACCAAACCATCAAACTGTAGGCCAAAGTAAACAGTCAATAGATCAGAGTCTAATCACCTTCATAGTTTTATATGTGTCATAGAAAAACTTAAAATTATTTCATAAAACACTAAAGCAGACCAAGATAAGCTTATAATCAAACAGCTTGAAGTTAAAATTCCCGCCCCCTTTTCTCCTAATTTTCTTCCTCCGACACCGGCTGCAAAGGCACCCACCACTAAAAGAAACAAAATACAAGTATACAC